TTCACGAATTGCTGCATTTATTCGAGTGATCCATAAACGACGAAAATTTATTTTTTGCCTATCCCTATCCCGATGAGCCGAAACCAAAGCTCTTATTTTTTGTTGAGTAATAGTTCGAGTAAGTCTTGAATGAGCCCCCCGAAAGCTTGATGCAAATAAACGAATTTTTGTTCTACGTCTCCGAGCGATATATCCCCGTCTAATTCTGGTCATTGAATAAATGAAACTTTAACGAATAACTAATAGATTTCCTTTCTTTCAGTTATTCTTTTGCCCCTTTCCTAGTATATTAATAACAAAACGGATTTTTCCAATGTATAAACTAAAAATTCCAATGGCTTTGGCTACTATAACCTTCCCAACCACGATTTTTTATTTTTTCTAGGCATTTCACCTCGAAATACGAAATTGTACTTAAAAAATAGCAATGATAAAGAAATAGTGGATTCCATCGTTTCTATGGTTACTTCTTAAACGGTGAGGTCTTCTCTATACACCGGAGCCTTTACTTCATTTAATCAATGTTATTGCTAACTTGTATAGTTCACATTCTTCGGCTCTACCCATGAATTATCCAGTAATAGGTCTTTCACAACGAGCTCTACCTATACAGTAACGGTATTTAATTATGAAAGTTGGCTGGGTAGCTGACCCTGTTAGTCCGTTCTTGCAAGAGGCGTCTAGGTTAACTAAGATTTCCTCCGCTTAATGGATAACCATTTGCTACCAATGGAGAATTGCTTCTCATCTTGAATTGAGGTGAGTGGTTTTACACCAATAGAAACCATAAATTTCATACACAATAAAAGGGATATGATCCATTTTCTTATTTTTAGATAGTAAATGTAGTTCGTTTTTCCCTTCTATCCTATTTGATCATTGATATTTGAACATTGTCCTCTTTCCTTTGTTCTAGTTCATGATCTGAACGAGTCGCACATACACCCTAGTACATGTTCCTCGACGCTGAGGGCATCCCCGAAGCGCGGGGGATTTTGTGACATTTCTAATTGGCTGTCTTGTATTTCTAATAAGTTGTTTAATCGTTGGCATGTTGAATCATATACATAATGGACTGGTTTAGATCGATCCTAACCGGATGATTATGAATTACAATTAGAATAGTAAATAAAAATCATAGAATATTAAACTCGGCAGGGTGAATTTTAAATCACGACTTGACGTGAAATTGAAATAAAGGCTATTCTCATTCAACCGCTACAAGATCAACAATTCCATAAGCTTGGGCTTCTGTTGCTGACATAAAAACATCTCTTTCCATGTCTTCGGATACAACCCATAAAGGTTTGCCCGTTCTTTGTACATAAACCCTTGTCAGGGTTTCACGTAGTTTCAGCAGTTCTCCCACTTCCAGGATGAATTCTCCCGTTGCTACTTCAGAAAAAGAACCAGCAGGTTGATGGATCATTACCCTGATGATATAAGATAATAAAAAGTTTCTCTATTTCGCACGATGAGGGGAAGATAAAAGAAAGATAAAAGAATAACAAGAAAAAAGATAGAATCGAACAACCGTACGGGCATTATGCATTGCATACGGCTCTACAATAAAATTGACCCTTACCTTCAAAAAAATAGGATCGATTAGACCCCGATCGGTAAATGATCAACTTACCACCCTTCCTTTCGGAGGAATTCAAAAATACTATGATGGCTCCGTTGCTTTATATATTTATTATATTTTTTTGTCTGTGATTTGTCTGTCATTCAGCAATCCCAAAGTTGCTTTTTTGATCAAATAAACTAAAGAAAAAAGAATTTTTTTTTTCGCTCTATACTATAAATATTGTTAAGAGACCTCTGGTGTGAAAAAAAGTTTGTGACGCTGAACTGGACTTCCGATAATAAAATAGGAAATACCTTTTTCTCATATTACTCTCTCGATACATAATCTAATGTTTTGAAAACAGAATTTCTTATATCGAATTCAAAGTGCCATGCTATTATTACTTAATATTCATATTTCATATGGCGAAGGCATAGTCTTCTTTTTTCTCTCAAATAAAAGCCTCATTGGCGCCAAGCGTGAGGGAATGCTAGACGTTTGGTAATTTCTCCTCCTACCAGGATAAAAGATCCCATTGAAGCGGCTGATCCCATGCATATTGTATGTACATCTGGCTGCACAAATTGCATAGTATCATAAAGAGCGACCCCCGGTATTACCCATCCGCCAGGAGAGTTTATAAACAAATACAGATCTTTGGTATCATCCTCGATACTGAGATATATCATAAGACCAATAAGTTGATTTGAGATCTCACTATCAACCTCTTGACCTAAAAAAAGTAATCTTTCTCGATAAAGTCGGTTGATTAGGGTCAAATTGTATCCCCTCGAAACCGTACAGGCGCCTTTTGACGCATACGGTTCAAAAAAAATCAATGTGTAGATTCCAATACTTTTTCTTTTTTCATAGCAATTTCTTTCTAACTAAAAGGATTTTCTTTGATTTTTCACTAAATATGAGTTTGTCTTC